ACAAAGAACAGAGTTCTTTTTGTATCACTCCGATCGCCCCTTTTTTTTGATCGATTTCTTTTTTTTTCCACTTTATTTATTTAATGAGAATAAAAGAAATCTAGTAATTTCATTTGTTTTGTTTAAATTTTTTTACTTTTTAAAAAATTTTCTAATAAGATACTTTACTTAGACTTTAGACTTAGGTTTTAGATCTGATATCAATTGAAAAATATTTCATTTGTTGAAACACTTCCAAACAATGAAAATAAAAAAGTTTTCTATTGTACTAAGCTAAAGACAGAAAGGAAGAAAGCAAGTGAATGCGGTAATTCCTCATCTTCAAATCAACCCTTCCTAGGTATTGTCTTAATAAATAAGTAATTTTTTAGTAACGTGTTAATATAATTCTAAGAAGCAAAGGAAAATTCCAAGTTAATAGTTAATAAGAAAAAAGTCTCTAAGGTACTTTTTTATATTTTGAGGATTAAACAAAAGGATTCGCAAATAAAAGTGCTAATGCCACAACCAGTCCGTAAATTGTTAAAGCTTCCATAAAAGCTAGACTAAGCAATAAAGTACCTCGTATTTTACCCTCTGCTTCCGGTTGTCTCGCAATACCTTCTACAGCTTGGCCTGCAGCAGTACCTTGACCAACTCCAGGTCCAATAGAAGCAAGCCCCACGGCCAATCCAGCAGCAATAACGGAAGCGGCAGAAATCAGTGGATTCATGGTAAGTTCCTCACACAAAACAAAAAAGAAGAAATGGTTAATGATACAATCAACCAATCAATTATGACTTTTTTAATTAAGATCCAGCGGTCAAAGTAACTAAAAACTCCAAGTTGAAATAATAATATTAATTACTAAATTAAAAAACGGAATCGTCAGAACTATCTCGTTTTTAGTTTTTAACTATCATAGAGTTTTTGTAAATCCATATGCATACAGTTGTAACTATTGTATTTCTTTGTTTCGAACCATTCTTTCATTTAATTCTTCGTTCTTTACTACACTACACTATTGTTAAGTTTATTTATTTTTTCATTAAAAAAAAAAATTGCTAGAAGAGAAGGACTGATATTGAAATCTATCTAAATGCAGTGTGAGCTGCAATCAATATCAATCAAATTATCAAATTAATTTAATACCAAATTAATCCAATATAAATATAAATTAATATAAATAGAAATTAATATAATAAAATATATATATTAATATGTAATAGTAATAAAAAAGTTAATATGTAATACATATTATGTAATAAAAAAGTACCAATAAATATTAATAATTAATATCTTAACTTAAATTAAAAATTAAAAATTTATTTATTAATTATTTATTTATAATTATAATAAATTATATTATTTGTAATTTGTATTGTATATTATACATATTATCAAATAAGAATAAATAAAATAATAACAAAAATTTTTAATATAAAAATATAAGAATTAAGGAATTAAGAATAATAAATAATATATAAATAAATAAATATATAATATATAAATAAGAAATATATAATAAGAAATATATAATGAAATATATAATGAATTGAATCTAATTTCAATTTGAATTACACCGGATAATAAATATATATATTTATTATATGTTGTATATTGTTCATATATAACATAACAAATATGAATAATGAGGATCCAGATTATGATTATAGGATTGGTTGTAATTAGGAAAAATAAAAATTCTAGCCTTACAATACTATAATAAATAAATGAATAAAATAAACAATACTAAAAAAAAAATAAATATTATATAGTTATGTAATATAGCGATATTATGGATAGACTTATCTCATATAACTAAAGAATATTTAATGTGATTCTAATATCACATATCCATTCTTTTCTTCCATAATGTAAACCATCCTAATTTTTTTTAATTGATTCTGGAATAGAATAATTCCTAGAAAAATAGACGGGGGTTTAGAGCCTATAGACATTATTACATATATTATACTCTAACTATAACCTCCCCAGCCCTTCTTTTTTTTAGAATTATGTTGGAATATTGTCTATCTTTTCTCCTACAATTCTAGATGATGGAATCATACACTATTATCTTACTCATCCAATTGGATTATCATGAATCATGTGGGATTGCTTAATGATAGAATAAAAAAAAAAAAAAGACTATTCGAAAAGCTAGTTAATGATGACCTTCCATGGATTCACCTATATAAGCCGCGGCTAAGGTTGCAAAAATAAGAGCTTGAATACCACTTGTAAATAATCCAAGAAACATGACAGGTATAGGAACTACTGAAGGGACTAAAGAAACAAGAACAACAACTACTAATTCATCAGCTAATATATTTCCGAAAAGTCGAAAACTAAGAGATAAAGGTTTTGTGAAATCTTCTAGGATGTTAATTGGTAAAAGGATGGGGGTTGGTTGAATGTATTTCCCAAAATAACCCAATCCTTTTTTGCTAAGACCCGCATAAAAATATGCGACGGACGTGAGTAAAGCTAAAGCAACAGTAGTATTTATATCATTCGTGGGTGCAGCTAATTCTCCATGAGGTAACTGTATAATTTTCCAAGGTAAAAGAGCACCTGACCAGTTAGAAACAAAAATAAAGAGGAACATAGTTCCAATAAAGGGAACCCAAGGGCCATATTCTTCTCCAATCTGGGTTTTGCTTAAGTCTCGAATAAATTCAAGGATATATTCAAAGAAATTCTGACCGTTGGTCGGAATGGTTTGTGGATTCCGAACAGCTATAATGACTGAACCTAATAAGATAGCAATTACTACCCAAGAAGTGATAAGTACTTGGGCATGGATTTGTAAACCTCCTATTTGCCAATATAAATGTTGGCCTACCTCTACACCCGATATATCGTATAACCCTTTGAGTGTTTTAATGGAACATGGTATAACATTCATATTGTCCTCTAGCAGAAATTTAACTTCAAAAAAGAAATTATTTTGATTCAACCATCTCTATCTCTTTTTCAACTCACCAATATGAATCAAAAATTGTATTCATTAATTGTATATAATTGTATATTTAAAATATCAAGAATTTACATAGGATACCAAGAAATCACGTAATATAATAACATATTATCAATATACCCGCACTTACCCTTTTTGCTTTTTTTTATTCAATTTATTCAAGAATAGTAACCGAATCCAAAAAATCCCCCCAAAATTAACTTAATCATAATCAAGGATTTCTTATATAGCTAGAGCGGCCCTCACAAATTGCGGATACTAATTTGTTAAGAACCAATCGTATTGAAGCTATAGCATCATCGTTGGATGGAATCGAAATATCTGCGAGATCCGGGTCACAATTTGTATCGATTAAACAAATCGTCGGAATACCCAAAATTACACACTCTCGAAGAGCCATATATTCTTCTTGCTGATCAACGATGATCACAATATCAGGCAACCTCGTCATATATTTGATACCGCCGAGATATGTTTGCAAGGTAAATAATTTTCTCTTCAATATTGCCGCATCTCTTTTGGGAAGACGGTTGAGTTTACTCATCTTTTGTTCTGCTCTTAAATCCCTGATCTTTTGAAGTCTCGTTTCCGTAGTAGACCAATTCGTTAACATACCACCAAGCCATTTTTTATTAACATAATGACACCGGGCTCTTATTGCAGCCGATGCTACTGAATCTGCTGCTTTATTTTTGGTACCAACAATTAAGAAGGTTCTTCCCCTACTTGCCGCATCAAAAACTAAATCAGAGGCTTCTGATAAAAAACGAGCAGTTCCAGTGAGATTTGTAATATGAATACCTTTACGCTTTGCAGAGATGTAAGGGGCCATTCTAGGATTCCATTTCTTAGTACCATGACCAAAATGAACTCCGGCCTCCATCATCTCTTCTAAATTAATGTTCCAATATCTTCTTGTCATTTTTCCCACACTTCCTTTTTTTTTTTTTACTTTAACAAAGAGACGAGGTACTTTGAAATAAGTAATTGTTCCGATGGAACCTTCTGCCGGGAATTGACCTTTAATACACAGTACAAACCATTAATGTCTTTTAATTACTTATTTTTTTATCAATATTCGAACAAGAACAAGATAGTTAAGTTAAAAGAAAAGCCAGACCAGATAATTAAAAACAGATAATTAAAAGATAGTTAAAGATAGTTAAAGTAAAAGAATCCGCTCTTAGGAATCATGAAATCGCGTAAATGATTGTTCTAATGTCTCATGGAAATTGTTTGGTACATAAGAACAAAATAATTCTCTATGGTGTAACAAAAGATCTTTTATTTCCAAGTCAAATAGATTCTTTCTTTTGATTTCCAAATAAAAGTTTTTTTCCTTACTTGAATGGTGCACTAATTTTTTGAATCCTGTACCAACAGGTATAATTCCACCTAGAACAACATTCTCTTTCAGGCCTTTCAACCAATCAATACGACCTCGTAGAGCAGCTTTTGCTAAAACTCGAGCGGTTTCTTGAAAACTTGCTTCGGATATGAAACTTTGAGTATTCAAAGATGTCCTTGTTATTCCCAATAGGATTGCGCGATAAGAGATCGCTTCGTCCAAAGCGCGCCCCACTCGTTCCGCTCGCAACAATCCAATTAATTCCCCAGGTGAAAAAACATTAGACATTCCATCTTCTGAAACCAACACTTTTGATGTTACTTGACGTACAATAATCTCTATATGTCTATTATGGATCTGTACCCCCTGAGATCGATAAACCCTTTGGATTTTATTAACCAAAGAGATACGACTTTGAGCTATGGTTAGCTCGGCTTGAATCAAGAATCCCCAGGGGATTCCAAAAATTTTTGGTATACCTTTGTTCCAACCTTCAACTCTCCTTTCAAGGTTCATTGATATTGAATCAATCGAACGTACTTCTAAGATTTGTTCCACTTTTGGAAGACCTTGTGTTATGTCACCAGATCTTGATTTTTCATATATAAATGTAACTAATGTATCTCCTTCGTAAAATATTTTACCATAATGGCCATGAATAGTTGCTCCTGGAGTGGCTAAATAGGACTTAGCGGATCTTATAATTAAAGCGTCAACATCAACAATTATAATTTGCCCAGATTTTTTTATGTACGGTTTGTATTTGAATAGACATATATTTTCACAAAAAAATTGTCCAAGGCTAATTATTGTAGATGTCTCTTCCCAATAATCGTGATGGATAAAATGCCAATTCAAATGGAATGGATTCAAAATGATGTTACTGCATGGATCGGGATTATAAACCCTCCTATTTTCATCTATTAAACAGTATTTAAGTACTTGGAAAGTCTGTTGAAAATTACCAAGTAGCAAATATTTCTTTAACAAAATCTGATTATAAGTTATTAAATGGTAAAATGAATATAAATTTACCTTTTTAGGAACAATAGTCCCCAAAGGACACAACAAATCTTTAATTGGGATTATGGGATCCAATTCTTTTATCATGTTATATTTCGAACCATTGAATGGACCAATTCGAGAACAATTGGATGATGACAAAATTATCAAAAATTGGCATTCCTTATTTCGATTCAACAATGTACCAATAGTACCTTGATGTTGTGTAAGTAATTGAATACTAACCTTGCAGTAAAAAGGATTTATATTTGTACGATCTAATCCATTATCGGAAATCAATCCTGAACTTGCCCTATCATATCTTTTTCCGATATACGAAATGCTGGACTTTACTAACTCAATTCTCATGAAATTTCGAATCAGATCATTTCCCTTTACCTCAATAAAGGAAGCACGAATCTCTTTCGGAGAACCATTTTGTTCTGGATCCCAATTCAATATTAAACAAGTGCGAACTAATTGAATACTTGTGTGAAAAATTCCTCGAATTGACTTGCCATTTCCATAAAGGATATAATTGACAACTCTAAGTTGGACATTATCCTTTTCCCGCAAGAGATCTTGAGGAAAAAGTGTTGCTAAATTTATGCCATCAGTTATTTCATATGTGACTACGGGTCGAACCGAAACAAAATACTTTTTCTTCGTGGGTGTGATCCGTTGGACATAGATCCAATTTTTCAATTTTTTTGATTCCTTAGAATTTTTTTTTTTTGTTTTCGGTGGTATAAAAATGCCGCTGTGCCTAGATATCTTATCTGCCTCTCCAGGAAAATAAATATCTCCGGAAAATATTTTTAGTTCAATATTTTTTTTTTTTCTCTCCAGGCGGACTAATCCGCCTGCTCGACTTCTTGTATTTAAAGCGAGTTGTGTATCTACTCCAATGATACTATTGTTCTGGACCATTATCAATGAAGATTCAGGTAAAATATGCACTTCCTCGAGAATAAAAAAAAAACGATCTACTTTCATTTGGTATTTCGGAATAAATTCTTTTGATCCTCTATACTCAATCAAATCCTCTTTTTTGATAATTGAATTGACCTCTACGGTCCCATATTTAGTAATTCCCGAATTATTTCTTCTGTATCGTGGATCATCAAAAAAAGCAAGAATACTATTTCTACGTAAAATACCCTGTTTTGGTATTTCGATTGAAATACCAAAACAGGGTATTAGTTCATTCTCTCGTTTTTGATCATATTGTAATGGGATGATGAATCTATTTCTTCGCTTTTTCGCCAAGAAATAAGAATTCCCTTGGATAATAGAAGGATATATAATATTCCAATGACCATTAGATATGGTTTGATCAGGTCTTGTTGAATAGTCAAGAATTTTCTTATCTTTTTTATCAGAAGTATCTAACAATTTATATCTTACTCGACCGTTAGTCATTGATAGATCAGAGATATATCTTTCTTCGACAGAAAAAGCATGAGGATTCATTTGATCTTGATCCTTGTGGAGCGAAAAAGACACTATACTAGATCTGCACGAACCTCCTGCTAATATCCATAAATGACTTGTTTTTAATAATAGATGAACATTACCATATGTATATTCAGGTGCATGGTGTACATCAGTACTCCAATGCATTTCTCCCTCTGATTCAGAATAAATATGTTTTCGTACCTTCTCTTTAAAATAAAAAGTGGACGTTCCAGCACGAATTTCAGCAATTACTTGTTCTGATTCTACATATTGATTATTTTGAACTAAAATCAAACTCTTTAGTGGAATATTTACATTATGTAGAATATCCCGACTCTCAATAGTTACATACAAGTCCATAGAACATAGAAAAGCGGGATGCCCATGACGGGTACGTGTGGGATGAACCAAATTCTCATTCAATTTTATTTTTCCATTAGAAGGAGCTCGTACATACTCGGCAGTACCACCTGTGAATACTCCACCGGTATGAAAAGTTCTTAATGTTAGTTGAGTCCCTGGTTCCCCAATTGATTGACCTGCAATAATACCTACAGCTTCTCCCAATTCGACCAGGTCACCATGAGTAGGACTCCGACCATAACATAATTGGCAGATCCAAGATGTACTCCTGCAAGTAAAGGGGGTTCTAATATATATTGGTTGTGCTCGAAAGGTTATGAATCGATTTATAAGTCCAATCCCAATATCTTGATTTCGAGTGGCAAGA